AGTTGGTTATTTTGTTGTATTAAAAATCTCTCTATTCTCGCTTCAAATATGAATACTACGACTGTAGTTTTATGAAAAAAGTCAAAGCCCCTTATCGGATTTGAACCGATGACTTACGCCTTACCATGGCGTTACTCTACCGCTGAGTTAAAAGGGCCCATTTGATTCAATTCCTGAATCAGTCACTATATGGATAAAGTATATCCATGTACATAAAGTATATCCATGTACATATATTATATGCTTAAGTATATATACATAAGTCCATGCAGTAAACTCGTAGTGGCTAGTGGCTTACTCTTGAATAATCCAATTTATTTACCTAGCAAGTCCAGCAATGAATTGTTTCAAAGCCAACCCTAATTGTAATTGTCAAATTTCTTTTTTTTTTTGAATGAAATGATACCCATCAGAATTCATTTGATTAATATATGTACACTTAGCAATTCAAGATAGATTCAAGATATTTCATCGAAGCGTGTGATGAAGAGATTCTACTTATCCCTGAAGTCTTATAGAAATAGAAAAATTTTTTGATAACTTCTTACTCCCTCTTCTCAGATTTTTTGTTTGTTAATTTCCGAGCTTAGTATGAGCTCCCTTTCCTTTTTCTTTTCTGACGAACCAAACACTTCCTGAAAGAATCCCAGCTTCCTGTATTAGTTTATTTCTATATATATATAGAAATTTCTATTATTCTATTTATTTTATTATTAGTTATAATATTATTAGTTATAATAAAAATATGAAATATTTATAATGAAATTCAAATTCAATATCAAATTCAATATTAATAATAATATTAAATAAGAATATATTCTAATAATAGAAATTTGTATATTCTATATACAATTTATTCCATTATATTGACAATAAAAAAAGAACGTCTCATACTCTGATCATACAATGATGGCTGTTGGGCAAATATGCCCCCATCGTCTAGTGGTTCAGGACATCTCTCTTTCAAGGAGGCGACGGGGATTCGACTTCCCCTGGGGGTAGGGTACTACGAAAAGAAGTTAATTGTGGATTACCAATAAACCTCAAATAGCTTCTTCCTGGGTCGATGCCCGAGCGGTTAATGGGGACGGACTGTAAATTCGTTGGCAATATGTCTACGCTGGTTCAAATCCAGCTCGGCCCAACAATTCGCGCCAATATACCATGAGATAGTATAACCCCCCTGTCCTTCAGAAATACCCGATCCGGGGGAATAAAAAAGAAGCAAAATTTCTGCTAGATCCCTTAGTCCCTGGGATTGTAGTTCAATTGGTCAGAGCACCGCCCTGTCAAGGCGGAAGCTACGGGTTCGAGCCCCGTCAGTCCCGATGGATCCAATAAGTATATCAATTATCTCGCCCTTTTCTGTCAACGGGGAACAAAACAGGAAACATAATTCCATTCCCAAGGGAATTTTTTTTCTTTCCTAGTTCGTTACTTCAACTAGTACCGAGTGGTAGTAGAAAGACATATGTAGATTAGTATAATTGAGGAGTATAGTCAGTATTCCAAGAGATACTGAGTCTGCTTTTTCGATGGAATAGAGGACTATATATTTCTCAGGCGCACATAAAAAAATGAAATTATTTAATACAAAATGAATTGAATTTAACAGAATTCCCCCGATAGAATACTTTTCCAGCTTAAAAAATCTCCCTCCCCCTTCTGACCCCGGGTTTGTTTGTGTAACCGCAATTACTAATATGAAGTTGAAAAAAATCTATTTCATTCAAATGACACACTTAACCTTTGATATATGTGTCTAACCTAAGGGGAGGGTACAAAAAAGAAGGATAAAGATCAATTAAAGATCCCCACCCCTCTTAGCATTAGCCATGGAATGAATCAACTTTCCTTCCTATATTTTCTACTTTTTTTAGGGAGTCTGTCAAAGAAAGAACAAAGCCTAAACTAAAAAAATATTGAAGAATTTGATAGAATATTCCATTTTTTATCCCCGGACTCATCTTTCTCCCACTTCTTTGTCTTCTGTCTTCTAAGAAAATTAGATCATTAAAAAACGGAATTGAAATTTAGTAGAACTCCTTTCTTTTTCCACCTTGCTTCTATTGTTTGTTGGGCGTTTGTGACTAATGGAAACCGGCGGGTGGTCAGATAAGATAATACTTCATCTGACGATTGTACAAGGAAGACGTAAAGTAGGTTATAGAAAAGAAAGAACATAAAAGAATGAGAAATTAAATATTAAATAAAGTAATTTTTGATTGGGCTGGGAATCCTATTTTGGATTCGGTATGGATAAAAAATCTTCCTATGTTATACTATTTAATTCGCAACGACGAATTGATTTGATAGCTCAGATATTGTTATTCTTGATATTGATCCGATTCAAGATCATTGAGAGGTAATTCATTCATTGAATTAATTTACAGGCGAAAGATTTATCATCTCTATGGGATTAAATCCCGAGTTATTGTGAAGTAAAAAAAGGATGAGATTATGGAAGTAAATATTCTTGCATTTATTGCTACTACACTGT